ATCATTAGTAAAGCCGAAGTCAACGAGGGCACAACTGTGAAAAAATTAAAGCCCCGGGCTCGAGGACGGGGTTATCCTATAAAAAGATCCACTTGTCATATAACTATTGTATTGAAAGATATATCTTTAGATGAAGAGGAAGAAATAGATAAAAGGAAATTCTATAAATTAGAGCTGAGGAATACTTAAAGGAAGAATATTTTATATTATAAAAAATACAAATACGCTATATTATGTTATGCTTAAAAAAAATCGAATGAATAAAAAAAAAATACAAACGGATGTCACGTTTCACGATATATATAGTAGTGGGGGATTATGGGACAAAAAATAAATCCACTTGGTTTCAGACTTGGTGCAACCCAAGGTCATCATTCTCTTTGGTTTGCACAACCAAAAAATTATTCAAAGGATCTACAAGAAGATCAAAAAATACGAGATTGTATCAAAAATTATGTGCAAAATAATATGAAAATATCCTCTAATGTAGAGGGAATTGCACGTATAGAGATTCAAAAAAGAATCGATTTGATTCAGGTCATAATCTATATGGGATTCCCCAAGTTATTAATAGAAGACAGGACTCGAAGAATCGAAGAATTACAGACGCATGTACAAAAAGAACTCAATTGTGTAAACCGAAAACTCAACATTGCTATTACAAGAATTGCAAATCCTTACGGGCACCCCAATATTCTTGCAGAATTTATAGCCGGACAATTAAAGAATAGAGTTTCATTTCGCAAAGCAATGAAAAAAGCTATTGAATTAACTGAACAGGCAGGTACAAAAGGGATTCAAGTACAAATTGCAGGGCGTATCGACGGAAAAGAAATTGCACGTGTTGAATGGATCCGAGAAGGTAGAGTTCCTCTACAAACCATTCGAGCTAAAATTGATTATTGTTCCTATGCAGTTCGAACTATCTATGGGGTATTAGGCATCAAAATTTGGATATTTGTAGACGAGGAATAATAAGAACTTACTTGACTTATATTTAGTTATATCTGGTGATAAAACAAAAAATGGCAAACTCTTTCATTCTTTTTCTGGTAAATAAGAAAAAAAAAAAAAAAGAACAATTCTATAAGGTTGAATAAAAATTCGATTAATCATTTGATATAATTGCTATGCTTAGTGTGTGACTCGTTGGTTTTTTTAGGGTTGGGATTCCAAAAAATGGACAGCCCATAGTACAAACTGATAACTATAGAACTAATAACCAACTCATCACTTCGTGTTATCTGGATAGAAAGAACCAGTCAAGATATGATATATAAGTCATATCATTGTAGCAACTGAAATCTTTTTTACATAAAAAAAAAAAAAATCTGATTATGGGTTGTAAAGCAATATAAAGTATACAGATAAATGGAAGGGTGAGAGAAAGATAGAAAAAGAATATTAATGATATATAATTCCAATATGTAAGGTCTATGAGTCATCTCATATAAAGGGAATGTAATAAAGCATCAATACTGATTGATCCATAATTAGACAAATCCGTGCATAGAACAAAAAATCAAGAGCCCCGAGCCAATAAAGACTGAGAAGGTTGACTCAAGAATAAATTTAATTGGAGGCTCCGTTGTAAAATTCAGACCTAATCATTAATCGAGAAGTGGTGGGAACGACAGAACCTGTGAATGCATAAGATTCTATTGAAAACGAATCCTAATGATTCATTGAGTAGGATGGCGGAACGAACCAGAAACCTATTCATTTATTCTGAGAGGTCATGTCATAGACTAATCTTACAACTGAATGTTGAAAGAGTAAATATTCGCCCGCGAATTTTTTTTTATTTCTAAATTTTAGTCGATTCGAAATAAAAGGAAAAACAAAATAAAGATTCATTATAGCGTTCTACCAAAACGACATTATCTATAAATAGAATACGTGTTAAATTATATATTAAAAGAATACGTGTTAAATTATATATTAAAACACAAAAAATTTCTAATTTATAATCGATTAGATCAAATTTCAAAGAATCCCACGATTCCATATATTATTAACCGTGTATTTTTTTTTGTTTAATTTTTTTTTTATTGTTTAATTCGCGAGGAGCTGGATGAGAAGAAACTCTCGTGTCCGGTTCTGTAGTAGAGATGGATGGAATTGCTAAACAACCATCAACTATAACCCCAAAAGAACCAGATTCCGTAAACAACACAGAGGAAGAATGAAAGGAATATCTTATCGAGGTAATCGTATTTGCTTCGGTAGATATGCTCTTCAAGCGCTTGAACCCGCTTGGATCACATCTAGACAAATAGAAGCAGGGCGGCGAGCAATGACACGAAATGCACGCCGCGGTGGAAAAATATGGGTACGCATATTTCCAGACAAACCTGTTACAGTAAGACCTACAGAAACACGTATGGGTTCGGGGAAAGGATCTCCCGAATATTGGGTAGCTGTCGTTAAACCCGGTAGAATACTTTATGAAATGAGCGGAGTAGCAGAAAATATAGCTAGAAGGGCTATTTCAATAGCGGCATCTAAAATGCCTATACGAACTCAATTCATTCTTTCTGGATAGGAATGTAGAAACAAACGAAAGGGGTTTTGGGGATGAAAAAAAAAAACAATTGCAGGTTTCTTTTTTTGTTTTGAACAAATAATATTTCTTTTTTTTATTTATACCTTTGCATTGAAAAAGAAAAAACCGATAAAAAAATGATATGATTCAACCTCAAACCTATTTGAATGTAGCGGATAACAGCGGGGCCCGAGAATTGATGTGTATTCGAATCATAGGAGCTAGTAATCGACGATATGCTCATATTGGTGACATTATTGTTGCTGTAATCAAGGAAGCAGTACCAAATACACCTCTAGAAAGATCAGAAGTGGTCCGAGCTGTCATTGTACGTACTTGTAAAGAACTCAAACGCGACAACGGTATGATAATACGATATGATGACAACGCTGCGGTTGTTATTGATCAAGAAGGAAATCCAAAAGGAACCCGAATTTTCGGCGCGATCGCCCGGGAATTAAGACAGTTAAATTTCACTAAAATAGTTTCATTAGCACCTGAAGTATTATAGGGGAAGACCTTAATATAGTATTTGAATGAAATTGATTAAATTTATTTAATTAATTAGTAAATTGTTTATCTATCACGTATATATCTTTAATAATTCATAAATATAAAAAAAAAAAAAAGAATTCATAAATATTAAAAAATTAAGAAAAAAAGAAAAAGAGCATGTTGATTATATCAAAATTAGGGGGAAACAAAAATCTTAGTTTATCATGAGTAAAGACACTATTGCTGACATAATAACCTCTATACGAAATGCTGACATGAATAAAAAAAGAACAGTTCGAATACCATCTACTAACATCACTGAAAATATTGTTAAAATCCTTTTACAAGAAGGTTTTATTGAAAACGTGAGAAAACATCAAGAAAGCAATAAATATTTTTTGGTTTTAACCCTACGACATAGAAGAAATAGGAAAGGACCATATAGAACTGTTTTAAATTTAAAACGGATCAGTCGACCCGGTCTACGAATATATTCTAACTATCAACGAATTCCTAGAATTTTAGGCGGAATGGGGGTTGTAATTCTTTCTACTTCTCGAGGTATAATGACAGACCGAAAGGCTCGACTAGAAGGAATCGGCGGAGAAGTTTTGTGTTATATATGGTAATCTTTATAATAGCCGACACGGTCATATTTGTGAAAAAAGAGAAAGGACAAGTTTATAATATTATCCCTCTTACATTAGTTGATACTTCAAAGCGGTTTTACTTGGAATGAAACAACAAAAATGGATTCATGAGGGTTTAATTACCGAACAACTTACCGATGGTATGTATCTTCCGGATTCGTTTAGATAACAAAAAAATTATTCTGGTTTTTGTTTCGTAAAGGATTTCATGTAGTTTTATACGTATACTACCAGGAAATAGACTAAAAATTGAGGTAAGTCCTTATGATTCAACCAAAGGGCGTATAATTTAGAGACTCCAAAGCAAAGACTTGAATGATTAGGCGGTTTTTTCAATTTCAACATTCTTTCGTGAGGATACAATTCGAAATTAAAAATTTCAAGAAACTTATTTTCTTCCAATAAGTAGATTCGGAATTAAAAAAAGGAATGACAAATATGAAAATAAGGGCCTCCGTTCGTAAAATTTGTGAAAAATGTCGATTGATCCGTAGGCGGGGACGAATTATAGTAATTTGTTCTAACCCGAGACATAAACAAAGACAAGGATAATCTTTCTAAAACAAAAAGACTCTCGAAATCTAAAGGACCCGATGTACAGATGTACAAATAAATAAATAAATAAAATAAGTAAAAAAAAAAAAAAAAAGAATAAGGATCTGTTTTGACATGAAATGGATATATCCATATATCTCTGACTTATATTTATGAGATGATAAAATATGGCAAAACCTATACCAAAAATTGGTTCGCGTAGAAATAGACGTATTGGTTCACGTAAGAATACACGTAGAATCCCCAAGGGAGTTATTCATGTTCAAGCAAGTTTCAACAATACCATTGTGACTGTTACAGATGTACGGGGTCGAGTAATTTCTTGGTCCTCTGCCGGGGCTTGTGGATTCAAGGGTACAAGAAGGGGTACACCATTTGCCGCTCAAACCGCAGCAGGAAATGCTATTCGGACAGTAGTGGATCAAGGTATGCAACGAGCAGAAGTTATGATAAAAGGCCCGGGTCTCGGAAGAGATGCGGCATTAAGAGCTATTCGTAGAAGTGGTATACTATTAAGTTTCATACGGGATGTAACTCCTATGCCACATAATGGCTGTAGGCCTCCTAAAAAAAGACGTGTGTAAAAATAAACATTGAAGAGATTTCAAGAGAAATAAATAATTCAATGATTTGATCAAATAATATACTATGGTTCGAGAGAAAGTAACAGTATCTACTCGGACACTACAGTGGAAGTGTGTTGAATCAAGAGCAGACAGTAAGCGTCTTTATTATGGACGCTTTATTCTGGCCCC